GCTAGCGTAGCTTAAGTAAAGCATAACACTGAAGATGTTAAGATGGGCCCTAGAAAGTTCCGCAAGCACAAAGGCTTGGTCCTGACTTTACTATCAACTTTAGCTAAACTTACACATGCAAGTATCCGCACTCCTGTGAGAATGCCCCACAGTTCCCCGCCCGGGAACAAGGAGCTGGTATCAGGCACATCCCAAGTGAGCCCATGACGCCTTGCTTAGCCACACCCTCAAGGGAACTCAGCAGTGATAGACATTAAGCCATAAGTGAAAACTTGACTTAGTCAAAGCTAAGAGGGCCGGTAAAACTCGTGCCAGCCACCGCGGTTATACGAGAGGCCCAAGTTGACAGACATCGGCGTAAAGAGTGGTTAAGTTAAATTTTATACTAAAGCCGAACATCCTCAAGGCTGTTATACGCACCCGAAGATAAGAAGTTCAACCACGAAGGTGGCTTTATTTAGTCTGAACCCACGAAAGCTACGGCACAAACTGGGATTAGATACCCCACTATGCCTAGCCCTAAACATTGATAGTAACCTACGCCCACTATCCGCCTGGGAACTACGAGCATCAGCTTAAAACCCAAAGGACTTGGCGGTGCTTTAGATCCACCTAGAGGAGCCTGTTCTAGAACCGATAACCCCCGTTCAACCTCACCTTTCCTTGTTTTCCCCGCCTATATACCGCCGTCGTCAGCTTACCCTGTGAAGGTTTAATAGTAAGCAAAACTGGTATAACCCCAAACGTCAGGTCGAGGTGTAGCGTATGGGAAGGGAAGAAATGGGCTACATTCGCTACTATAGCGTATACGGACGATGCACTGAAACGTTCATCTGAAGGAGGATTTAGCAGTAAGCAGGAAATAGAGTGTTCCGCTGAAATTGGCCCTGAAGCGCGCACACACCGCCCGTCACTCTCCCCAAGCCAACCAATCCAATTAACTAAACCCTAATAACCGCAAAGGGGAGGCAAGTCGTAACATGGTAAGTGTACCGGAAGGTGCACTTGGAAAAATCAGAGCGTAGTTAAGATAGAAAAGCATCTCCCTTACACTGAGAAGTCATCCGTGCAAGTCGGGTCGCCCTGAAGCTTTATAGCTAGCCCGCTCAAACAACTTCAACAACCCCCTGTTAATAACCCCTAAGTACACTAGTATTTATATTAAACAAACCATTTTTCCCCCTTAGTATAGGCGATAGAAAAGGACCCACGGCGCAATAGAGAAAGTACCGCAAGGGAATGCTGAAAGAGAAGTGAAATAACCCAGTGAAGCCTAGAAAAGCAGAGATTAAAACTCGTACCTTTTGCATCATGATTTAGCAAGTGTAACCCAAGCAAAGAGTGCTTTAGTTTGACATCCCGAAACTAAGTGAGCTACTCCAAGACAGCCTATTAATAGGGCACACCCGTCTCTGTGGCAAAAGAGTGGGGGGAGCTTTGAGTAGAGGTGACAAACCTACCGAACTTAGTTATAGCTGGTTGTCCAAGAAATGAATAGAAGTTCAGCCTCCCGGCTTCTCTTTTCACCCTAGTTTTACCCCTATTGATGTACTTAAGAAACCAAGAGAGTTAGTCAAAGGGGGTACAGCCCCTTTGAACCAAGACACAACTTTATCAGGAGGGTAAAGATCATAATAAACCAAAGGTAAATATTTGGGTGGGCCTAAAAGCAGCCATCCCCTTAGAAAGCGTTAAAGCTCAGATATACCAGTTAACCCTTCTTATTCTGATCACCAAATCTTATCCCCCTATACATACTGGACCATCCCATGCCCACATGGGAGTGACTATGCTAATATGAGTAATAAGAGAGCCTCTGGCTCTCTCCCTGCACACGTGTACGTCGGAACGGACATCCCGCCGACCATTAACGGCCCCAAACAAAGAGGGTACTGAATAGTAGATCAAACAACAAGAAAAGCATTCAGAGATTAACCGTTAACCCAACACAGGTGTGCCCATGGGGAAAGACTAAAAGAAAGAGAAGGAACTCGGCAAACACATTAAAGCCTCGCCTGTTTACCAAAAACATCGCCTCTTGCAAACTTAATAAATAAGAGGTCCCGCCTGCCCTGTGACTATTAGTTTAACGGCCGCGGTATTTTGACCGTGCGAAGGTAGCGCAATCACTTGTCTTTTAAATGAAGACCTGTATGAATGGCATAACGAGGGCTTAACTGTCTCCTCTCTCCAGTCAATGAAATTGATCTTCCCGTGCAGAAGCGGGAATAAAAACATAAGACGAGAAGACCCTATGGAGCTTTAGACACCAAGGCAGATCATGTTAATAACCCTAAATAAAGGACTAAACAAAATGGTACCTGCCCTAATGTCTTTGGTTGGGGCGACCGCGGGGAATTAAAAAACCCCCACGTGGAATGGGAGCACCCCTCCTACAACTAAGAGCCACAGCTCTAGTAAACAGAAATTCTGACCAGCAAGATCCGGCAATGCCGATCAACGGACCGAGTTACCCTAGGGATAACAGCGCAATCCTCTTTTAGAGCCCATATCGACAAGGGGGTTTACGACCTCGATGTTGGATCAGGACATCCTAATGGTGCAGCCGCTATTAAGGGTTCGTTTGTTCAACGATTAAAGTCCTACGTGATCTGAGTTCAGACCGGAGTAATCCAGGTCAGTTTCTATCTATGCTATGCTCTTTTCTAGTACGAAAGGACCGAAAAGAAGAGGCCTATGCTCCAGGCACGCCTCCCCCTTACCTAGTGAAGTCAACTAAAGTAGGCAAAAGGGCATGCCCCCTTGCCTGAGAAAAAGGCATGTTAAGGTGGCAGAGCCCGGCAATTGCAAAAGACCTAAGCCCTTTCTACAGAGGTTCAAGTCCTCTCCTCAACTATGATATCCGCAATCATTACACATATTATTAATCCCCTAACCTTTATTGTACCTGTTCTTCTGGCCGTCGCTTTTCTCACTCTTTTAGAACGAAAAGTACTTGGCTATATACAGCTGCGGAAAGGCCCAAATATTGTAGGGCCCTACGGGCTTTTACAGCCAATCGCAGATGGTCTAAAACTCTTCATCAAAGAGCCCGTTCGCCCCTCCACCGCCTCCCCAATTTTATTTCTACTAGCACCCATATTGGCCCTCACCCTCGCTCTTACCCTTTGAGCCCCCATACCCCTACCCTATCCTGTAATTGACCTAAACCTTGGTATCTTGTTCATTCTTGCTTTATCTAGCCTCGCGGTCTACTCCATTCTAGGCTCAGGCTGGGCATCCAATTCAAAGTATGCTCTTATTGGAGCCCTCCGAGCAGTCGCCCAAACTATCTCATATGAGGTAAGCCTTGGTCTTATTCTTCTAAACATCATCATCTTCACAGGCGGCTTTACATTACAAACCTTCAACATTGCTCAAGAAAGCGTCTGACTAATTTTACCTGCCTGACCTCTAGCAGCTATGTGGTATATTTCTACCTTAGCTGAAACAAACCGCGCACCTTTTGATCTCACCGAGGGGGAGTCCGAACTTGTTTCGGGCTTTAATGTAGAGTATGCAGGGGGTCCCTTTGCCCTTTTTTTCCTTGCAGAATATGCTAACATTCTACTGATGAATACACTCTCCGCCACACTTTTCTTGGGCGCCTCACATATCCCCTCGATTCCAGAACTGACCGCTGTAAATTTAATAACCAAAGCAGCCCTTCTGTCAGTCGTCTTCCTATGGGTCCGAGCCTCCTACCCCCGATTTCGGTATGACCAACTAATGCACTTAATCTGGAAGAATTTTCTTCCCCTTACACTAGCCCTGGTTATCTGACATTTGGCCCTTCCCATTGCCTTTGCCGGACTGCCCCCGCAGGTATAAACATGGGGCTGTGCCTGAAGCAAAGGACCACTTTGATAGAGTGAACCATGAGGGTTAAAGTCCCCCCAGCTCCTTAGAAAGAAGGGGCTCGAACCCGACCTGAAGAGATCAAAACTCTTAGTGCTTCCACTACACCACTTCCTAGTAAAGTCAGCTAATTAAGCTTTTGGGCCCATACCCCAAACATGTTGGTTAGACTCCTTCCTTTGCTAATGAACCCGTACATCTTAGCCACCCTACTCTTTGGTTTAGGCCTGGGGACTACAATTACCTTTGCCAGCTCCCACTGACTGCTCGCCTGAATAGGCCTTGAAATAAATACCCTCGCCATTATTCCACTAATAGCACAACACCATCACCCACGGGCAGTTGAAGCTACCACTAAATATTTCCTAACACAAGCCACCGGGGCCGCAATGCTTCTCTTTGCAAGCACCACTAATGCCTGAATGACAGGACAATGAGATATTCAACAAATATCTCACCCTCTTCCAATTACCCTTATTACCCTGGCCCTTGCACTAAAGGTAGGCCTCGCCCCAGTCCATGCCTGATTACCCGAAGTTCTTCAAGGACTAGACCTTACCACAGGACTAATTTTATCTACCTGACAAAAATTAGCGCCCTTCGCCCTACTCATACAAATCCAGCCCCTAAACTCCACCCTTCTTATTATCCTAGGACTCACATCAACTCTTGTGGGGGGTTGAGGTGGGTTAAATCAAACCCAGTTACGGAAAATTCTTGCCTATTCTTCCATCGCCCACCTTGGCTGAATGGTCCTGGTTATACAATTTTCTCCATCCCTCACCCTCCTCACCCTACTTACATATATTATTATAACCTTTTCAACTTTTCTTGTATTTAAATTAAACAACTCAACCACCGTAAATGCTCTAGCCACCTCATGAGCAAAAGCACCAGCCCTAACAGCCCTCGCCCCCCTTATCTTGCTCTCTCTGGGGGGACTTCCCCCCCTGACAGGGTTTATACCAAAATGACTTATCTTACAAGAGCTTGCCAAACAAGACCTGGCCCTTACCGCAACACTAGCTGCATTAGCTGCCCTCCTTAGCCTATACTTCTACTTACGCCTCTCGTATGCTATAACGCTGACTATGTCCCCCAATAATACTACCGGGGTAACCCCCTGACGCTTTTCATCCTCACAACTTACCTTGCCCGTTGCTACCTTAACCGCGGCAACATTGCTACTACTGCCCCTAACCCCCGCCGCAGTAGCACTACTGACCATCTAAGAGGCTTAGGCTAACACAAGACCAAGGGCCTTCAAAGCCCTAAGCGGGAGTGAGAATCTCCCAGCCCCTGTTAAGACTTGCGGGATACTACCCCACATCTCCTGCATGCAAAACAGACACTTTAATTAAGCTAAAGCCTTTCTAGGTGGGCAGGCCTCGATCCTGCAAATTCTTAGTTAACAGCTAAGTGCTCAAACCAGCGGGCATCAACCTACTTTCCCCCCGCCTTGTCAACATTTGGAAGGCGGGGGAAAGCCCTAGCAGGGGTTAGTCTGCCTCTTAAGATTTGCAATCTTATATGTGAACACCTTAGGGCTTGGTAAGAAGAGGACTCAAACCTCTGTCTATGGGACTACAATCCACCGCTTAAAAGCTCAGCCATCCTACCTGTGGCCATCACACGCTGATTTTTCTCGACTAATCACAAAGACATTGGCACCCTTTATCTAGTATTTGGTGCATGAGCCGGAATAGTGGGCACAGCTCTAAGCCTCCTCATTCGAGCAGAACTAAGCCAGCCCGGCGCCCTTTTAGGAGACGACCAAATTTATAACGTAATTGTTACGGCGCATGCGTTTGTAATAATTTTCTTTATAGTAATACCAATCATGATCGGGGGGTTTGGAAACTGGCTAATCCCCTTAATGATCGGGGCCCCAGACATAGCCTTCCCCCGAATAAATAACATGAGTTTTTGACTCCTTCCCCCATCCTTCCTTCTTCTCCTTGCCTCTTCTGGGGTAGAGGCGGGGGCCGGTACAGGGTGAACCGTTTATCCGCCCCTTTCTGGTAATTTAGCCCATGCAGGGGCCTCTGTTGATTTAACAATCTTTTCTCTACACTTAGCAGGAATTTCTTCAATCCTTGGAGCAATCAATTTCATTACAACCATTATTAACATGAAACCTCCGGCCATCTCCCAGTACCAAACACCCCTCTTCGTTTGATCAGTCCTTATTACCGCCGTTCTCCTGCTCCTTTCTCTCCCCGTGCTTGCAGCTGGTATCACAATGCTCTTAACAGATCGCAACCTTAACACCACCTTCTTCGACCCCGCCGGAGGGGGTGACCCAATCCTTTACCAACATTTGTTCTGATTCTTTGGCCACCCCGAAGTATATATTCTTATTCTCCCCGGTTTCGGAATAATTTCACACATTGTTGCCTATTACTCCGGTAAAAAAGAACCTTTCGGATACATGGGCATGGTATGAGCAATGATGGCCATCGGCCTTCTAGGATTCATCGTATGGGCCCATCACATGTTTACAGTGGGAATGGACGTAGACACCCGCGCCTACTTCACCTCTGCCACTATAATTATTGCAATCCCCACGGGCGTTAAAGTCTTTAGCTGGCTTGCAACCCTTCACGGGGGCTCCATTAAATGGGAAACCCCCCTCCTGTGAGCACTAGGGTTTATCTTTCTTTTTACAGTAGGAGGCCTAACGGGAATTATTCTTGCCAACTCCTCCCTTGACATCGTACTTCATGACACCTATTACGTAGTTGCCCACTTCCACTACGTTCTGTCAATGGGGGCTGTCTTTGCTATCGTCGCCGGATTCGTACACTGGTTCCCTTTATTTTCAGGTTATACCCTTCACAGTACTTGAACAAAAATCCACTTCGGAGTAATGTTTGCAGGTGTTAATTTAACCTTCTTTCCCCAACATTTCCTGGGCCTTGCCGGGATACCTCGGCGATACTCGGATTATCCGGATGCCTATACCCTATGAAATACCGTCTCCTCAATTGGGTCTCTTATTTCCCTAGTCGCAGTAATTATGTTCCTATTTATTATTTGAGAAGCATTTGCTGCCAAACGAGAAGTTCTAGCAGTGGAACTCACAACAACTAATGTAGAGTGACTACACGGCTGCCCTCCCCCCTACCACACCTTTGAGGAGCCTGCATTTGTACAAGTTCAATCAAACTAACGAGAAAGGGAGGAGTCGAACCCCCATGGGCTGGTTTCAAGCCAACCACATAACCGCTCTGTCACTTTCTTTATAAGACACTAGTAAAAAGTATATTACACCGCCTTGTCGAGGCAGAGTTGCGGGTTAAATTCCCGCGTGTCTTACCCCCCCCCCCCCAATGGCCCATCCCTCACAGCTAGGATTTCAAGATGCAGCTTCACCTGTAATAGAAGAACTTCTTCATTTTCACGACCACGCCTTAATAATCGTTTTCTTAATTAGCACTTTAGTGCTTTACATTATTGTGGCTATAGTCTCCACCAAATTAACCAACAAATACATTTTAGATTCCCAAGAAATTGAGATTATCTGAACTGTTCTCCCAGCAATTATCCTTATCCTTATCGCCCTGCCTTCCCTGCGCATTCTTTACCTTATAGATGAAATCAACAACCCCCTTCTTACAATTAAAGCCGTAGGCCATCAATGATACTGAAGCTACGAGTACACAGACTACGAAGACCTTGGATTCGACGCATATATGATCCCCACACAAGATTTAGTCCCTGGCCAATTCCGCCTTATGGAAGCAGACCATCGAATGGTAATCCCAGTAGAGTCCCCAATCCGAGTCTTAGTCTCTGCTGACGACGTCCTCCACTCCTGGGCGGTCCCAGCCCTGGGCATTAAAATGGACGCAGTCCCAGGTCGACTAAATCAGACCGCCTTTATCGCATCCCGACCCGGGGTTTTCTATGGCCAATGCTCCGAGATTTGCGGGGCAAATCACAGCTTTATGCCTATTGTAGTTGAAGCAGTTCCTCTAGAACACTTTGAAAATTGATCATCCCGAATACTTGAAGACGCCTCGCTAAGAAGCTAAATAGGGCCTAGCGTTAGCCTTTTAAGCTAAAGACTGGTGACTCCCAATCACCCCTAGCGACATGCCTCAACTCAACCCCGCGCCTTGATTTGCAATCCTAGTCTTCTCATGATTAGTTTTTTTAACCGTCATTCCCCCTAAAGTATTGGCTCACACTTTCCCCAACGAACCAACACTTCAAAGCACTGAGAAACCTAAAACAGACCCCTGAACCTGACCATGACACTAAGCTTCTTTGATCAATTTATGAGCCCCACATATCTAGGAATTCCTTTAATAGCCCTAGCTCTTACCCTTCCCTGAATCTTATGTCCCACACCCACAGCCCGATGATTAAACAATCGCTTCCTTGCCCTCCAAGGCTGATTTATTAATCGTTTTACACAACAGCTCCTTCTACCCTTAAGCCTTGGAGGACACAAGTGGGCTGCTCTCTTAACCTCTTTGATGATCTTCTTAATTACCCTAAACATACTAGGCCTTCTCCCCTACACTTTTACACCTACTACCCAACTCTCCCTTAATTTGGGCCTTGCAACCCCCCTTTGACTTGCAACAGTAATTATCGGGATGCGAAACCAACCAACCCACGCCTTAGGACACCTTCTACCAGAAGGGACCCCCGGCCCCCTCATTCCCGTCCTCATTATTATCGAAACAATTAGCCTCTTCATCCGCCCCCTGGCTTTAGGTGTTCGGCTAACAGCAAATTTAACAGCCGGTCATCTTCTTATTCAACTAATTGCAACGGCCGCCTTTGTTCTACTACCTTTAATACCCGTCGTAGCGCTCCTAACATCCACAGTTCTTGTTCTTCTAACCCTTCTAGAGATCGCTGTAGCTATAATTCAGGCCTACGTATTTGTTCTTCTCTTAACACTCTACCTACAAGAAAACGTTTAATGACCCATCAAGCACATCCATACCACATAGTTGACCCCAGCCCTTGACCACTAACAGGTGCAATTGCTGCCCTATTGATGACATCAGGTCTCGCAACCTGGTTCCACTTCCAATCCACAACCTTAATAACCCTAGGGACAGCCCTCCTCCTCCTCACCATATACCAATGATGACGAGACATCGTCCGAGAAGGCACCTTTCAGGGTCACCATACACCCCCTGTTCAAAAGGGGCTCCGTTATGGAATAATTCTTTTCATTACTTCAGAAGTTTTCTTTTTCCTGGGCTTCTTCTGAGCTTTTTACCACGCGAGTCTTGCTCCCACACCTGAGCTGGGGGGATGCTGACCACCCACAGGAATCACCACACTCGACCCCTTTGAAGTGCCCCTACTCAATACAGCAGTTCTTCTTGCCTCCGGGGTTACAGTCACCTGAGCCCATCATAGCATCATAGAGGGGGATCGAAAACAAGCCATTCAGTCCCTTACACTAACAATTCTCCTCGGGTTTTATTTTACCTTCCTTCAGGGTATAGAATACTACGAAGCCCCATTTACGATTGCAGACGGCGTATACGGCTCCACCTTCTTTGTCGCCACCGGCTTCCACGGATTACATGTTATTATTGGCTCTTCATTTCTGGCCGTTTGCCTACTCCGTCAAATCCGTTACCATTTTACATCAGAACACCACTTCGGATTTGAAGCAGCCGCCTGATACTGACACTTCGTAGACGTTGTTTGACTATTCCTATACATCTCCATCTACTGATGAGGCTCTTAATCTTTCTAGTACTAAAGTTAGTATAAGTGACTTCCAATCACCCGGTCTTGGTTAGAGCCCAAGGAAAGATAATGAACTTAGTTACAACTGTAATTACTATTACCGCAGCTCTCTCCGTTATTCTGGCCCTCGTGTCTTTCTGACTCCCCCAAATGACCCCCGACCACGAAAAGCTCTCACCTTACGAGTGCGGCTTTGATCCTCTCGGATCAGCCCGCCTCCCTTTTTCACTACGATTTTTTCTAATCGCAATCCTATTTTTGCTATTTGATCTAGAAATTGCCCTATTGCTTCCACTGCCCTGAGGCGATCAACTGGCTTCACCCTTATTAACATTCTTATGGGCTACCGCCGTCTTAGCCCTTCTCACCCTAGGCCTAATCTATGAATGACTCCAGGGGGGCCTAGAATGAGCTGAATAGGCAATTAGTTTAAGAAAAACCTTTGATTTCGGCTCAAAAACTTGTGGTTAAAGTCCATAATTACCTAATGACCCCCGTTCACTTTGCCTTCTCATCGGCTTTCATACTTGGGCTAACTGGCCTAGCCTTTCATCGTACCCACCTGCTTTCCGCCCTTCTCTGCCTAGAAGGTATAATACTTTCTTTATTTATTGCCCTCTCCCTATGAACCTTACAGCTGGGGTCTACAAATTTCTCCGCAGCCCCAATGCTCCTATTAGCATTCTCAGCCTGTGAAGCAAGTGCCGGCCTCGCCCTACTAGTAGCCACCGCACGAACCCACGGCACAGACCACCTACAAAGCCTAAACCTCCTACAATGCTAAAAATCTTAATCCCTACTCTTATGCTAGTCCCCACCGCCTGGGTAGTTAAACCCAAGTGGTTGTGACCCACAACACTTACTCAAAGTCTTATCATTGCCCTCCTTAGTTTATCTTGACTAGTTAATACATCCGAAACAGGCTGATCCAGCCTTAACGGTTATATAGCAACAGACCCCCTATCTACACCTCTTCTAGTCCTTACTTGCTGGCTACTCCCCCTTATAATTATAGCAAGCCAAAACCACACAGCGCTTGAACCCCTAAACCGCCAACGAACATATATTACCCTATTAACGTCCCTTCAGATTTTTCTTATTATAGCCTTCGGGGCCACCGAAATCATTATGTTTTACGTCATATTTGAAGCTACTCTCATTCCCACACTAATTATTATCACTCGTTGAGGAAACCAAACCGAACGACTGAACGCAGGTATTTATTTCCTTTTCTATACATTAGCCGGGTCTCTTCCCCTATTAGTTGCTCTCCTCCTCCTTCAAAACAGTGCTGGCACCCTTTCACTACTAACCCTACAGTACTCGGACCCTGTTCAACTTACATCTTATGCAGATAAGCTGTGATGGGCTGGTTGCCTTCTTGCATTTTTAGTAAAGATACCCTTGTACGGCGTACATCTTTGACTGCCCAAAGCACACGTAGAGGCCCCAGTTGCAGGCTCAATAATTCTTGCTGCCGTACTTTTAAAGCTGGGGGGCTACGGGATGATGCGAATAGTTGTTATATTGGACCCCTTAACCCAGGAGCTAAGTTATCCCTTTATTGTTTTTGCCCTTTGAGGTGTAATTATAACTGGCTCAATTTGCCTACGTCAAACAGATTTGAAGTCGCTCATCGCCTACTCCTCCGTAAGCCATATAGGTCTGGTTGTAGGGGGCATTCTTATCCAAACCCCCTGGGGATTCACCGGGGCCTTAATTCTTATAATTGCCCACGGCCTCGCATCCTCAGCACTCTTCTGCCTTGCTAACACAAATTATGAACGAACACACAGCCGAACGATGCTTTTAGCTCGAGGCCTGCAAATGGTTCTGCCCCTAATAACAACTTGATGATTTATTGCTAGTCTTGCAAATCTAGCACTTCCCCCCCTCCCCAATCTTATAGGTGAAATTATAATTATTGCCTCTATATTTAACTGGTCCTGATGGACCTTATTATTAACCGGAGCTGGGACCCTTATCACCGCAAGCTACTCCCTCTATATATTTCTTATAACTCAACGAGGTCCCCTTCCAGCACATATTATCGCCCTAGACCCCTCCCACACCCGAGAACACCTTCTCATGGCCCTTCATCTTATCCCGCTACTTATACTTGTTCTGAAACCTGAGCTAATCTGAGGGTGAGCCTCATGTAGATATAGTTTAATAAAAATATTAGATTGTGATTCTAAAGACAGGGGTTAGATCCCCCTTATCCACCGAGAGAGGCTCGCCAGCAACGAAGACTGCTAATCTCCGCGACCTTGGTTGAACCCCAGGGCTCACTCGAGCCGCTTCTAAAGGATAACAGCTCATCCATTGGTCTTAGGAACCAAAAACTCTTGGTGCAAATCCAAGTAGTAGCTATGCACCCCACTTCACTAATAATAACCTCCAGCCTAATCATTGTTTTTGCACTATTAGCCTACCCTGTACTCTCAACCCTCTCTCCTCACGCCCGGGCCCCTGGCTGGGCTGTATCCCATGTTAAAACGGCAGTAAAACTAGCTTTTTTCATTAGCCTCCTTCCACTATTTTTGTTCTTTAATGAAGGCGCGGAAACGATTATTACCTCATGAAACTGAATAAACACAACCTGTTTTGATATTAATATTAGCCTTAAGTTTGACCACTACTCAATTATTTTTACCCCTATCGCCCTGTATGTCACATGATCAATCCTCGAGTTCGCATCATGATACATGCATGCCGACCCCAATATGAACCGATTCTTCAAATACCTTCTAGTTTTTCTTATTGCCATAATTGTTCTGGTAACAGCCAATAATATATTTCAATTATTTATCGGGTGGGAAGGCGTCGGCATTATATCCTTCCTTCTTATTGGATGATGATACGGACGAGCCGATGCTAACACCGCCGCTCTTCAGGCCGTTGTTTATAACCGTGTGGGGGACATCGGCCTAATCTTTGCCATAGCGTGAATAGCTATAAACCTAAACTCATGAGAAATACAACAAATCTTTGCAGCTTCTAAAGACTTTGACCTCACCTTCCCCCTCTTGGGACTAATTGTTGCTGCCACCGGCAAATCCGCCCAATTTGGACTTCATCCGTGGCTTCCCTCGGCCATGGAGGGTCCTACGCCGGTCTCTGCCCTACTACACTCCAGCACTATAGTCGTTGCTGGTATTTTTTTACTCGTCCGGATGAGCCCCCTACTAGAAGGAAACCAGACCGCCTTAACCACCTGCCTCTGCTTAGGAGCCCTAACCACCCTATTTACTGCCACATGCGCTCTGACTCAAAATGACATCAAGAAAATTGTTGCCTTCTCAACATCAAGCCAATTAGGATTAATGATAGTGACTATCGGACTTAATCAACCACAACTCGCCTTCCTGCACATCTGTACACACGCTTTTTTCAAAGCAATACTTTTCCTCTGCTCAGGCTCGGTAATCCACAGCCTAAATGACGAACAAGACATCCGCAAAATAGGAGGCATGCACCACCTCACCCCCTTCACCTCTTCTTGTCTAACAATTGGAAGCCTTGCCCTTACAGGCACTCCCTTCCTCGCAGGCTTCTTCTCAAAAGACGCAATTATTGAAGCCCTAAACACATCCCACCTAAACGCCTGAGCCCTTGTTCTTACCCTCCTAGCCACCTCCTTTACAGCAATCTATAGCCTTCGAGTAGTCTTTTTTGTATCTATGGGCCACCCCCGGTTTAATTCACTTTCACCTATTAATGAAAATAACCCAGCAGTTATTAACCCTATCAAACGACTTGCATGAGGAAGCATCGTTGCTGGCCTTTTAATTACCTCAAGCATTATTCCACTAAAAACCCCCGTTATAACTATGCCCCCCCTTCTTAAACTAGCCGCCCTTATCGTTACAATCCTTGGCCTTCTTCTCGCCTTAGAGCTGGCATCCCTAACAAACAAACAACACCAAAAAACACCACATTTACCTCTTCACCACTTTTCTAATATGCTGGGGTTTTTTCCATCTATTGTTCATCGACTAACCCCTAAACTTAATCTTGTCCTGGGACAGACGGTTGCCAGCCAAATGCTTGACCAAACCTGAATTGAGAAAGTTGGCCCTAAGGCAGTAGCTTCCTCAAATATTCCCTTAGTAACTACTACTAGCAATACGCAACAAGGTTTAATTAAAACCTATCTCGCCCTATTCCTCCTCTCCCTTACCCTCGCCCTACTTATAGTTACCTATTAAACCGCCCGAACTGTTCCTCGACTTAAGCCCCGGGTTAACTCCAAAACAACAAATAACGTAAGAAGCAACACCCAAGCACTAATTACTAGCATTCCTCCTCCTAAGGAATATATTATCGCCACCCCTCCAATGTCGCCACGGAATATAGAAAAATCCCCAAGTTCATCAGCCGGGACCCAAGACGACTCGTACCACCCCCCTCACACCACACTAGAAGCCAGACACACCCCAAACACATATAAAACCATATATGCCACAACTGGTCCACTACCCCACCCCTCAGGGAAAGGTTCAGCAGCTAAAGCTGCTGAATACGCAAATACAACTAGCATTCCCCCCAAATAAATTAAAAACAAGACTAAAGATAAAAAAGGCCCCCCATGGCCAACTAAAACACCACACCCCATGCCCGCTACAACTACCAGCCCTAAGGCAGCAAAATAAGGAGAAGGGTTAGAAGCAACAGCTACTAAACCTAGTACCAACCCCAATAAGAACAAAGACATAATATAGGTCATAATTCCTGCCAGGACTTTAACCAGGACTAATGGCTTGAAAAACCACCGTTGTTATTCAACTACAAAAACCTCTAATGACAAGCCTACGAAAAACCCACCCACTACTAAAAATCGCAAATAACGCACTGGTTGACCTACCAGCCCCCTCAAACATCTCAGTATGATGAAACTTTGGCTCCCTACTTGGCCTTTGTTTAGTAATTCAGATCCTCACAGGACTTTTCCTGGCCATACATTACACCTCTGATATCGCAACTGCCTTTTCCTCTGTCGGACATATTTGCCGAGACGTTAACTACGGGTGATTTATCCGAAACCTCCATGCTAACGGTGCATCCTTCTTTTTTATCTGCATTTACCTGCACGTCGGCCGAGGATTATACTACGGCTCTTACCTTTATAAAGAGACATGAAACATCGGGGTAGTACTATTACTCCTAGTAATAATAACCGCCTTCGTCGGATACGTCCTCCCCTGAGGGCAGATGTCATTTTGAGGCGCAACCGTCATCACCAACCTCCTCTCTGCAGTACCGTACATCGGAAACTCCCTAGTTCAATGAATCTGAGGGGGCTTCTCAGTTGATAACGCCACCCTAACCCGGTTTTTTGCCTTCCACTTCCTGTTTCCCTTCGTCATTGCAGGCGCCACTATAGTACACCTCCTTTTCCTCCACCAGACAGGCTCAAATAACCCCCTCGGCTTGAACTCAGACGCTGATAAAATCTCCTTCCACCCCTATTTCTCGTACAAAGATCTCCTAGGCTTTGCAGCACTAGTTATTGGTCTTACAGCTATCGCACTATTTTCGCCAAACCTCCTAGGAGACCCCGATAACTTCACCCCAGCCAACCCTCTGGTAACCCCACCTCACATCAAGCCTGAATGATACTTTCTGTTTGCCTACGCAATCCTACGATCTATCCCCAACAAACTGGGGGGGGTTCTAGCCCTGCTTGCCTCCATCCTCATCCTCATGGTTGTACCCATCCTACACACCTCTAAACAACGAGGTCTGACCTTCCGCCCAGTCACCCAGTTTCTATTTTGAACTCTCGTGGCAGACGTTGCCATCCTGACATGAATCGGCGGCATGCCCGTAGAACACCCATACATTATTATTGGCCAAATCGCATCCTTCTTATATTTTTTCCTTTTCCTAGTCCTCTCCCCCCTAGCCGGATGGGTAGAAAATAAAGCTCTTGGATGATCGTGCATTAGTAGCTCAGCGTAAAGAGCGCCGGTCTTGTAAACCGGATGTCGGAGGTTGGAGTCCTCCCTACTGCTCAAAGAAAGGAGATTCTAACTCCCACCCCTAACTCCCAAAGCTAGGATTCTAAGCTAAACTATTCTTTGCGCTTATGTACTTATATTATAATATGTACTTAGTACATATATGTATTATCACCATTAATTTATATTGACCATTTCAATGGCATTCTAGGACATATACATGTTTAATCAACATATATAGGAATAAAACACTCATATATCAACATATAACTAAGATTTACATAAAGCAAGTATTAATGTAGGTAACAACAATATTAATTCAAGGATTGACGAAATTTAAGACCGAACACATTTAATCCATAAGTTAAGTTATACGTTTTCCAACATCTCATCATATCGCAGTATGCGATGTAGTAAGAACCGACCAACAGTTGATTTCTATATTGCTAACGGTTATTGAGGGTGAGGGACAAGTATTTGTAGGGGTTTCACAGGGTGAACTATTCCTGGCATTTGGCTCCTACTTCAGGTCCATTCAGTGATATTACTCCCCATACGTTCATCGACGCTTACATATGTCATGGTGGAGCACATAAGTGAGATAACCCAGCATGCCGGGCGTTCACTCCATCGGGCAAGGGGTTCTCTTTTTTTTTTTCCTTTCAATTGACATTTCAAAGTGCACACGGTAATGACTAACAAGCGTGAACATTTAATGAATTAAGCAGGTACATAAGGTGAGTGTTGAAAAGACTTTACGTAAGAACTTACATATTATAATCTCAAGAGCATATATATTGCTTGTTCACTCGAAAGATATCTAATATGACCCCCGGTTTCTGCGCGTAAAACCCCCCTACCCCCCTAAACTCGAAAGATCGTTAAGACTCCTGAAAACCCCCGGAAACAGGAAAACCTCTAGTAATTTATTTTGGGCCTAAAATGCGCTTATTTACACTATTAAAACAATGCGTTT